CATATTTCTTATGATTATGAGAAACAATCCCATTACTTCTAATCCTGTGGTTTCTACACTTGAAGAACAAAAACAAGGGCGTATCGCTCAAATTATTGGCCCAGTACTGGATGTCATTTTTCCACCGGGCAAGATGCCGAATATTTATAATGCTTTGATAATTAAAGGTCGAGATACTGTCGGTCATCAAATTAATGTAACTTGTGAAGTACAACAATTATTAGGAAATAATCGAGTGAGAGCCGTAGCTATGAGTGCTACAGATGGTCTGATGAGAGGAATGAAAGTGATTGACACGGGAGCTCCTCTAAGTGTTCCAGTCGGGGGAGCTACTCTCGGACGAATTTTCAACGTCCTTGGAGAGCCCGTTGATAATTTAGGTCCTGTCGATACTCGCACAACATCTCCTATTCATAGATCTGCACCCGCCTTCATACAGTTAGATACAAAATTATCAATCTTTGAAACAGGGATTAAAGTTGTAGATCTTTTAGCCCCCTATCGCCGTGGAGGAAAAATTGGACTATTTGGGGGAGCTGGAGTGGGTAAAACAGTACTCATCATGGAATTGATCAACAACATTGCCAAAGCTCACGGAGGCGTATCCGTATTTGGCGGAGTAGGTGAACGTACTCGTGAAGGAAATGATCTTTACATGGAAATGAAAGAATCCGGGGTGATTAATGAAAAGAATATTGCAGAATCCAAAGTGGCTCTAGTCTATGGTCAAATGAATGAACCGCCAGGAGCTCGTATGAGAGTTGGCTTGACTGCCCTAACCATGGCGGAATATTTCCGAGATGTTAATGAGCAAGACGTACTTCTATTCATTGACAATATATTTCGTTTCGTTCAAGCAGGGTCCGAAGTCTCTGCCTTATTAGGTAGAATGCCTTCTGCAGTGGGTTATCAACCTACCCTTAGTACGGAAATGGGTTCTTTGCAAGAAAGAATTACTTCTACCAAGGAAGGATCCATAACATCGATTCAAGCAGTTTATGTACCTGCGGATGATTTGACCGACCCTGCTCCTGCCACGACATTTGCACATTTAGATGCTACTACCGTATTATCAAGAGGATTAGCTGCCAAAGGTATTTATCCAGCAGTAGATCCCTTGGATTCAACGTCAACTATGTTACAACCTCGGATCGTTGGCGAGGAACATTATGAAACTGCGCAAAGGGTTAAGCAAACTTCACAACGTTACAAAGAACTTCAGGACATTATAGCTATCCTTGGGTTGGACGAATTATCCGAAGAAGATCGTTTAACTGTAGCAAGAGCACGCAAAATTGAGCGTTTCTTATCACAACCCTTCTTTGTGGCAGAAGTTTTTACTGGTTCTCCAGGGAAATATGTTGGTCTAGCAGAAACAATTCGGGGGTTTCAATTCATCCTTTCCGGAGAATTAGATGGTCTTCCCGAGCAGGCCTTTTATTTGGTGGGTAACATCGATGAAGCTACCGCGAAAGCTATGAACTTAGAAGAGGAGAGCAAATTGAAGAAATGACCTTAAATCTTTGTGTACTGACTCCAAATCGAATGATTTGGGATTCTGAAGTGAACGAGATTATTTTATCTACTAATAGTGGACAAATTGGGGTATTACCAAATCATGCCCCCATTGCCACGGCTGTAGATATAGGTCTTTTGAGAATACGGCTAAAAGATCGATGGTTAACGGTAGCTCTTATGGGCGGTTTTGCTAGAATAAGTAATAATGAGATCACCATTTTAGGAAATGGTGCGGAAATTAGTACTGACATTGATCCACAAGAAGCTCAACAAACTCTTGAAATAGCTGAAGCTAACTTGAGCAAAGCTGAGGGTAAGAGACAAGCAATTGAGGCAAATCTAGCTCTCAGACGAGCTAGGACACGAGTAGAAGCTGTCAAAGTAATTTCCTCTTAGTAGTGAATACAGTCAATCAAAATAAAAAGATTTCTTTATTATATACTACACACTACATCTTGATTCCACAAATTGACCACAATTCAGTCTAAATTGATTAATCTGATGATAGAACAGAACGAAAAAAAGAGGATGAGTAGAAAAACTTATTAGATACCATGGAATCCGGTATCTAATAAGTTCTACCTACTATTGGATTTGAACCAATGACTTCCGCCGTATGAAAGCAATACTCTAACCACTGGGTTAAGTAGGTCATTTATCACCACAAAAAGGGTCTCCATCACTTCGATGGATTATAGGTAAAATCTGTTTTCTAAGCAATATTAATCTTTTACCAGTAAATATAAACAGATCAGAGAGTTATCATGTGAGATTATGGGATACCCTTCTTGACAAAAAATTGTCTATATATTAAAATGGTTATGACAAGGGCTATAGCTCAGTTAGGTAGAGCACCTCGTTTACACGTGCGCCAATGTTTTTCAAAGGAGCTCATTATGCAATGACCATAATTGATCTTTTTGAGAAGTCGATGTCTTACTCCGTAGATTCGAGAGAACAAGAGAAAAATAGCCTGACAAATTTGGTTTGATCCGGTTCAAGTGCGAATTCCGGTGCTAAATCAAATAGAACCTGCCATTATAAGGTAAATGCTCAGCCCATTCAATGCCAGGCATAATGAGTATAAGGATCTCAAAATAACCTCTTTTCGTTCTATGAGCTTTGAGGTGTATGAAGTCTCATATTTGACTCTTGCAGCGGAGCGATAGAGACTACATTTCATTTAGGTTGATCTAGGCCGAAGGCAGACCTAAATAAAGGTCACCCTTCTTTGAAACACTTTGGTATTGCTCCTAGATCAGGATACAAATAATGAATCAGAGCACATGGAGCCATCTCAATATCTTCTTATCTTCTTCTAAAGAAAACTATGGTGGACTAACTGATCTTTACATCAGTTGATGAAAGAGCCCAATGCAACAAAATGCATGTTGGGTCTTTGAAACAGTTCGAATCATTTCGATAATAATAAGTTTTCTCTGTTTTACCGAGAAGGTCTACGGTTCGAGTCCGTATAGCCCTAATATATTTCATTTTTGTTTTGTATAGAAATTTGAGTAGTAGTAGTAGTAGGAACAAGAAAATAAACACAATAATTCATTCCAACGGACCTAATTAGTATTTGTCAAATCTCGGATCAAATACCCATCTCTCTTCATCCAATTTCATGAAGAAATTACATATGTTCTTTATCATCTTTTTCTTTTTAAATTGAATTTATTCTTTACTATATTATTTACTATATTACTATACTCTTAATATTCTAATTATATTCTTAATAGAGTATATTACTCTAATTTAAATTACTATCTAGAATTATTCTAAGTTAATATAAGATAGGGAATTCTTTACTTTCACTTTCTATTTCTAAGATAGAAAATCAATATGAAATAAAAAAAATATCTAAATATCTATAAGATTATATAAGATAATAAGTATAAACTAAGTATAAGAAAAGAATAAGTAGAATAGAAAAGAAAAAGAACTAAGTATAAGAGCATTCTATATTACACATCACATATAGAAAGAGAATTGAAAGGAGAAAAAAAAAGAAAAAGAGAAGTAGGATGACATTAGATGAATTTTGAAACAAGGTATGTCCTACATCAAAAAAACTCTCAACTATGCGGATCAAAAACCTTTTCTTGTTTCATCTAAATGATTTTAAAATCCAATCTTCCTACGAATTTGTGAATCAGGCAGGGTTCCTTTGTACAAAATAAGAAACAGTGGTCAATCATTAAAAATTTCATTGGTTAATGTTCAATATTCATACAAAGAGAAATGTGAGAGAGATGAAGAAGATGCAGGTTCTTTTATCTGATTGGCTAGTCAAGCATTAGTTAATTCTTAGTTAATTCATAGATCTTTAGATTGTAATTCCATTGCTGTCATTTCATATGTATATGGTTACAATTATTTACGCTCCCAGTGTGCCTATGATACCAGGCGGATTTTTAGCTAGTGTGTATCACCTTACAAAAATACGTTATGGTAGAGATAAACCAGAAGAGGTATGCATAAAAGTATTTGCTCTCAGGAGTAATCCTCAAACCCGATCCGGCTTAATGAATTAATTTCATTTGTATGAGGTATTAAGAAATATCTATCTGATACATTATTCACGTGTCAGGAACCAGATTTGAACTGGTGACACGAGGATTTTCAGTCCTCTGCTCTACCAACTGAGCTATCCCGACCATTTCCCGTGCATCATCCTAGCAGAGTACTTATATCTATGTCAATGAAAAGAACTAAAAAAGAAAATCTTAACAAATTGGCTCTAGCCCTTGAAATTCTTGGATCTTCAAAAATTCAAAAAGAAGACTTTTTTTTTGTAAATGTAAGGAAAAAGATATAGACTATAAATGATTCAATAACGGAGATTCCTTGAACATATATCTTCATATCATATTATACAAAACAAATGAGATTGGATTAGAAAAAGATACGAGGGTTTAGATTCGGATCCATTTGTGAAAGAACAGAGTGAATAAAAAGAGAAAGATATTTCATTTTGTTTAAACTGAGTCACTGATGAAAAAAAAGGAATAAAGAGGATGAGGATAAAGAAAGAGTGAGGAAGTAAAATAGGCTTTTTATTGGGGATAGAGGGACTTGAACCCTCACGATTAAAAAATTCGACGGATTTTCCTCTTACTATAAATTTCATTATTGTCGGTATTGACATGTAAAATGGGACTCTCTCTTTATTCTCGTCCGATTAAATTTCAAAAGATCTATCAAAAATTATGGAATGAATAATTTGATCATTGAATATTTGAATTCTATTCTTTTTTCAACTTCAATTGGAATTGATTCACAATAACTCTTCAATTTTTCATATATCTTTTTGATCTCTATCATTCTAATTAAAAAAGAATAGAAATATAGGATTTATTATAGATCCTTATCTCATACTATTATATTACTCATATTTCTTAATATTTTTAATATAAAGAAAGAGAAGATTTAGATTTTCATAAATAAATTTCCAATTTCATAGCTAAATATATAGAGATACAGAATAGAAGATACAGAATAGAATTGATATAAGATTTGGATTGTGATTAATCGTTTGCTATGTCAGTATGTATACGTACGTCTTAGGTATATAAGACGTATCCTTTCTGTCATTTCGATAGAAGTCTTTTAGCTACTAACGTAACGTAATCAATTTCATTCGTTAGAACAGCTTCCATTGAGTCTCTGCACCTATCCCCTTTTTATTCTCATTTTACATCGTTTTTTCTCTCGAAACAAAGATTTGGCTCAGGATTGCCCTTTTTTAGTTCCAGGGTTTCTCTGAATTTGGAAGTTACCACTTAGCAGGTTTCCATACCAAGGCTCAATCCAATCAAGTCCGTAGCGTCTACCAATTTCGCCATATCCCCTTCCTTTCCTTTGGGACAAGGATCCAGCTGTAATTCCATCCAGCTCTTTCATTTATCTTGTCACTATTGAAGCCATTAGGTAATGATTCATTCCTATATTGAAAAAGTGTATGATGTTATTTTCTTTTTTTCCTCTATTCTATATTCTATCATTTCATCTAGAAACCCTATTTTTTCAATATAAAATAATTATATCATTGATCTATACCGCAATTCAATATGGATAGATATATACCACATATATATATATGCCTTTCCTACTCCTTCATTTTTACAGTGTAGTTTTGAATAGTGGAAGGGTCGATATTCATTCTTCTTTTTTTTTCATTTCGAATTCGAATTTCATTTATATTTTCTTTTCATATATTTCATATATATGAATATATATTTATATTGAATATTGAATATTATTGAATATTGAATTTAGATTTCTATTTAGATATCTAATTTATCTAGATAGAAATAGTTTTCTTTTCTATTTTCTAAATAGAATCTAAAATATATAACTAATATTTAAGAAATAGAATAAATTGAAATAATCAATAAAGAAAAGAATAAGAATCACTAGGAAATAGCTAAGATCCAATAGTTTCATACACTATTGCTCTTATATCCGCCCGCTTAGCTCAGAGGTTAGAGCATCGCATTTGTAATGCGATGGTCATCGGTTCGATTCCGATAGCCGGCTCTTTTTTTTATCTATTTTTTTATTTACATGATTGAAAATCTCTACTCTCGCTTTCTCTAAATATGGGATCACCGATCTATTATGTCATGATAACTTGCAGCTATAGCTATAAAGAAAAAAGTTGACTAGAACAATTAGATCTCTACAGAAGAAATTGGAAAACGTAACCTTCGCTTGAATTTCCTATATATACAAAAAATCCGAATATTGATAAAATTTCATTGATCAAATTTATTTTATTCTGTTTTGTAGGACTTTAGTTAATTGAGTTTTGCTTTGCTGATCCTTTAGTTCAGTCTGATTTTATATTTTTTTGTCAAATAAAAGTGAATCAAAAAGGAGCCTTTCTATGTCTCGTTACCGAGGACCTCGTTTCAAAAAAATACGCCGGCTGGGGGTTTTACCAGGACTAACTAGTAAAAGACCCAGGTCCAGAAGTGATCTTCAAACCCAATTGCGCTCTGGAAAAAGATCACAATATCGTATTCGTTTAGAAGAAAAACAGAAATTGCGTTTTCATTATGGTCTGACAGAACGACAATTACTTAAATATGTGCATATTGCTGGAAAAGCCAAAGGGTCAACAGGCCAGGTTTTACTACAACTACTCGAGATGCGTTTGGATAACATCCTTTTTCGATTGGGTATGGCTTCGACCATTCCAGGAGCCAGACAATTAGTTAACCATAGACACATTTTAGTTAATGGTCGTATAGTGGATATACCAAGTTATCGTTGCAAACCCCGAGATATTATTACTACGAAGGATAAAGAAAGATCGAAAGCTCTGATTCAAAATTCTCTTGTTTCATCCCCCCGCGGGGAATTGCCAAACCATTTGACTATTGACTCCTTACAATCTAAAGGATTTGTAAATCAAATAATAGATAGTAAATTGATCGGTCTGAAAATAAATGAGTTGTTGGTCGTAGAATATTATTCCCGTCAGACTTGATTCTAACAAAAATAAAAAAACAAGGTTCATACCAATTTTGACTTCTTTCGCTGAAGTAAATAGAGTACCTCGTGCCCTGTCTCATTCACGTATCAAAAAAGGATCGTTAATAGGATTCTTTTTATTTTTTTTCTTCTTTTCAATATCAAGACGATATTTCTATTTGTATTTTCGCAGATATTAATTAGGGTATAGATAATGTCTATTAAATAAGGCGTTATAATAATGATATAAATTCTTATTTTCTTTGATACATTGTAGTAGGTAAGAAAAGAAACGGAGAGAGAGGGATTCGAACCCTCGGTAAACAAAAGTCTACATAGCAGTTCCAATGCTACGCCTTGAACCACTCGGCCATCTCTCCTACAGAATGTTATTCTTGACCAAAACCCGAATGAATAGCGAGTCCTTCATCTTAATTATCTTAATTGTAGTACATGTATGACCGTCCGATGCGATGGTTCCATAAGAAGAAATTCCTTTTTCAATTTCAGATTTATCAATAACTTCTTTCATCAGCTAACCCATGGAATTCATGAATCGTCCGATGAATCTTTTTATTTCAACTATTTCAATTGTATGGTGTGGCACATAAACGTTATAAAAAAAAAAATAAAAAAGAATGGTTACTTTATTTGAATTTGATTGAATTATTATTCTATTCTTTTCCTTTTTGGATCATAACCAAATCAAAAATTCTCGAGTTCTAAAAATCCATAGAAAACTTCAACTTAGATGAAATAGTAAAAGTCATCGGTATACTACGAAATTGGAATGAAATCTAATCTGATTCAATTATTTTCATTTCATCTTTGTCCAAAAGGGAGACACCACATTTTTTCCAATAAGTCTGTTTTTATGTTATTTTGTACTGTACAATTCCTTTTTTTGTGGGATCATTTTCCCCGAAAGGGGATAATAAGAATTATAGAATGAATTGCTAATTATGCCTAGATCTCGAATAAATGGAAATTTTATTGATAAGACCTCTTCAATTGTAGCCAATATTTTATTACGAATAATTCCGACAACTTCAGGGGAAAAAAAGGCATTTACCTATTACAGAGATGGTGCGATTTGATTTTTTCTTGTTTTTTTTTACCCCTCAGTTTTACGATAAAAAGAACGTAGTTAGGAATAGAAAAAAACAAATGAGTGAAAAAAGCCTACGCTTGGTGAAGGTGAAGTTTAGAGATAGAGCAATTCCTTCTGTCGTGTATCCTCGATTGATGCAGCCTTAGATGCTTCAATTATCAATTTTAGTATTGAGCGAAAGGTTACATCTATAGGTTCTGTATTGGAGGTAAATACTACTTCATTTAGTACCAATAGGTGGCATGGGGGAAAAAGCACTACACCTAGGAATCAACAACACAAAAACTTTGTTATAAAGAACCCTTTTCCTTATCGGTATCGGGACTAAAAAGAAAAAGAATGGTTAGGAAAACAAAGATCCATCTCATTCGTACTTTTGGTACCCGTATAACCATCAAAGACTGTTGAAGTGACTAATTCCTGGAAATCATAAGCGTTGAGTACAAAGAAATTTTTGGAGTTACCATTTTTATCTAGCACTAATATGATTGGTGTTAAGAAAAAGCCTCTTGTGGGAAGGCTGGCTAGTAATTTCTTGTAAAAATACCAGCTCCTGTCAGTTCATAATGAGAAGAGTGAAATTTTTATTACATGAATTATTCCTCTTAGTACTATGCACAGAAGGGAGGAGCCGTATGAGATGAAAATCTCACGTACGGTTCTGGAACGGAGATTCTTTTACTAGAATGAACGACCGTAACGGATGTCGGCTCAATCCGAAGGAAATTATGCAGAAGCTTTACAGAATTATTATGAAGCTACGCGACTAGAAATTGATCCCTATGATCGAAGTTATATACTCTATAACATAGGTCTTATACACACAAGCAACGGAGAGCATACAAAAGCTTTGGAATATTATTTCCGAGCACTAGAACGAAATCCATTTTTACCACAAGCTTTTAATAATATGGCCGTGATCTGTCATTACGTGCGACTATCTTCACTATAGAAAGAAAAAAGATTTAATTGTCTAGTAAATACTAAAAAAAAGATAGGCTTTCTACATATGAATCGTCCAAAGTAACGATTTTTATCAGCTGTAGCAAGGAAAAAGACTTCGCGAGAACCAAAAAATCGGAAGAAAGAGGTATGGCCTATATACTATACTCTATGGATAAAGAGTCTAATTGATAGAGAAAGCACCGTAAAGATCTATTAGTAAGCTATTATTTGGTAAATACAGTTCAGAACTGCTTACTTATTACGGATAAAAAAAGTAAGAAATCAACTTATGTAATAGAGTTGATCTACTAAAGTATTGAGCAGCGGTGTAGCATCAGATCCCAAAGATAGTAAGTTCTTTTTTCTTAACGGAGGAAAGTCTTTTTCAAAGATTCTATATAAATAGAAATCTCATATACCATAGATGAAATATGAAACCGAGATAGTTACCTTTCAGAAAATCCTAACGATATTGGGGAATATCTATGCTTCATTCTTCTGAAGGTGGGAGAAAAGAGAAAACTAATCATTGATTCAAATTAGAATTGGAAACTTATGCAATAAACATCTTCTGGTTAACCCAAGAGAAAATAGAAAAGATTGATGAGAAATTTAATTTAGTTAGCATAGGATAAAAGATGGGACGCAAAAAGAATTTATTGCTGAGCCGTATGAGGTAGGAAACTCTCAAGTACGGTTCTAAGGGAGGGAATTTACTAACCTATTCCGACCGGGGAGAACAGGCCATTCTACAAGGCGATTCGGAAATTGCGGAGGCTTGGTTCGATCAAGCTGCTGAGTATTGGAAACAAGCTATAGCGCTTACTCCAGGGAATTATATTGAAGCACATAATTGGTTAAAAATAACGAGGCGTTTTGAATAAGACCATTCTCTTTTTTTTATCCAACAATCAAATTCAATAAATCGTTCCTATGATAAGATCC